TCGATCTAATAAGTATCTTGTGTCAGAATTGAGAAATTCTATGGCTCGAATCTTTAGTATTCTCTTATTTATCACCTGTGTATACTATTTAGGCAGAATGCCGTCGCCTATTGTCACTAAGAAACTGAAAGAGAAAGAAACCTCAGAAACGGAAGAAGGGGGAGAAAGAAAGGAAGAAAGCGATGTAGAAACAACTTCCGAAATGAAGGAGACTAAACAGGAACAAGAGGGATCCACCGAAGAAAACCCTTCCCTTTTTTCGGAAGAAAGGGAGGATCTGGACAAAATAGATGAAACGGAAGAGATCCGAGTGAATGGAAAGGAAAAAACAAAGGATGAATTTCACTTTAAAGAGGCACGCTATCAAGATCAAGATAGCCCAGTTTACGAAGATTCTGATCTGGAGACCCATCAAGAGAATTGGGAATTGGGAAGACTGAAAGAAGAGAAAAAGAAAAGAATGAATATGTGGGTTGAAAAAACTTTTGTCACTTTTTTTTTCGATTTTAAGCGATGGAATCGTCCATTACGATATATAAAAAATAAGAAATTAGAAAATGCTTTACGCAATGAAATGTCACAATTTTTCTTTTTTACATGTACAAGTGATGGGAAACAAATAATATCCTTTACATATCCGCCCAGTTTATCGACTTTTTCGGAAATGCTAGAACAAAGAATTTCTTTATACATAATAGAAAAACTATACGACGAAGATCTTTATAATTCTTGGATTTATACTAATGAAAAAAAAAAGTGCAATTTGAACAATGAATTGAAAAGCCGAATCCAAATTCTAGAAAAAAATGAGGGATCCTCTAGTCTGGATATCCTTGAAAAAAGAACCATATTATGTGATGATGAAAAAAAAAAAAAATGCTTGCCAAAAGCATATGATCCTTTTTTCAACGGACCATATCGAGGAACCAGAAAAAAATTAGATTCACGCGCAATCATGAATACTTATACAGATACAGAAGATTTAGTAGAATCTTTTTTTATAAATAAGATTCATGATCTACTTATTAATGATTCCGTAGAACTCTACCGTCAATCATTTTTGAATTCTAAAGAAGAAAAAGGAATTGATTCAGAAAGTCAAGCAAAATATTTGCAATTTGTATTTGATGTAATTACAACACATACAAAAGATCAAAAAACAATGAAAAAAGAATCTATTGGAATTAGAATAGAAGAAGTCAGTAAAAAGGTTTCTCGATGGTCATACAAATTAACCGAGAATGTGGAAGAAGAGGAAGAAGAAAATGAAGAAGAATTGGAGGAAGACGATCATGAGATTCATTCAAGAAGAGCCAAACTTGTGGTAATTTATAACGATAATGATCAGAATACCAATTCTATTTCTAGTATTCAGAATACTAGTAACAATGATAAAAACGATGATCAAATGGAAGAGGGAGAGGTGGCTTTGATACGTTACTCACAACAATCGGATTTTCGTCGCAATCTAATCAAAGGATCCATGCGCGCTCAAAGACGTAAAACAGTTATTTGGGACCTCTTTCAAGTAAATGTACATTCCCCACTTTTTTTGGATCGTCTAGACAAAATGTCTTTTTTTTCGTCTTTTGATATCAACGAAATGAAGAATATAATTTTTAGGAATTGGATGGGCAGAGAACAAGAATCAGAATTAAAAATTTCCTATTTTGAAAATGACGATAAAGATAAAAAAGAAGAAAAGGAGAAAGAGGAAAAAAGATATAAAAACGAACAGATAGAAATATCAGAAGCTTGGGATGCTTTTATATTTACTCAAGTAATAAGAAGTTTGATGTTAATAACCCAATCTTTTCTTAGAAAATACATTCTATTGCCTTCATTAATAATAGTCAAAAACCTTTTCCGTATGTTATTATTCCAAATTCCCGAGTGGGACGAGGATTTTAAGGAATGGAATAGAGAAATCCATATTAAATGCACCTATAATGGTGTTCAATTATCAGAAACAGAATTTCCCCAAGATTGGTTAATAGATGGTATTCAGATAAAGATTCTATATCCTTTCTGTCTAAAACCTTGGAGAAAATCTAAGGCACAATCTCATCATAGAGATCTAATGAAAAAAAAAGAGAAAAGAACAAATTTTTGTTTTTTAACAGTCTGGGGAATGGAAGCGGAACTTCCCTTTGGTTCTCCCCGAAAACGACCTTTTTTTTTTGAACCTATTTATAAAGAACTCCAAAAAAGAAAAAAAAAGGTGAAAAATAAATTTTCACAAGTTTTAAAATCTTTAAATAAAAAAATAAAATCCTTTCTAAAAATTAGAAAAGAAAAAACAAAAGGGGTCGTTCAAGTTATCAAACTAATAATGAAAAAACTGGAGAAAGTAAATACAATTTTCTTATTTGAATTAAGGAAAGAAAAAGTATATGAACCGAACGAAAACAAAAAAGATTTCAAAAGAAATAATAAGATTCTTCGCGAATCGTCCGTAATAGAAAAAAGAATGAAAGATCTTTCTGATAAGACAATCAAAATCAGGAATCAAATTGAACAAACCGCAAAAGACAAGAAAAAAAAAGAAATAGTTCTAATTTCTGATAATAAAGGATCGGGATCACAGAAACATATTTTGAAAATATTAAAAAGGAAAAATATCCGATTAATGCGTAAATCACACTACTTTATCAAATCATTCATTGAAAAAATATACATAGATATTTTGCTATGTACCATTACCGTTTCTAAGATAAATGCACAACTTTTCTTTGAATCAACAAAAAAGATCTTTAATAAATCCATTTACAACAATGAAATAAATCAAGAACAAGAAGGAATTGATGAAACAAATCAAAATACAATGAATTTTCTTTTGACTCTAAAAAAATTAAAATCGTTTTCAAATACTGATAATACTACGAATAGCAATCAAAATTCCAATACTTATTGGAACTTATCTTCCCTGTCCCAAGCATATGTTTTTTACAAAATATCACAAAACCAATTACTTAATAAGTATCAATTGAGACCTGTACTTAAATATCAAGGGAGCTATCCTTTTTTTAAGGATAATTTAAAAGACTATTGTATGATACATGGAATATTTAACTCACATAATAAGATTCATACGTATGTAATGAACGAATGGAAAAATTGGTTAAAAGGTCATTATCAATACGATTTATCTCAAAAAAAAAGGTCTCCATTAGTACCTAAAGAATGGCGAAATAGAATCAATAAACATCGTATGATTCAAAACAAGGAATCAAACCAATTGGATTTATATCAAAAATACCAATTTATTTATTCCATGAAAAAAAATGACTATGCAGCAAATTCATTTATGAGTCAAAAAGACAAATGGAAAAAACATTACAGATATGATCTTTTCTCATATAAATACATAAACCTTCCTAATTTATACATTTCTGGATCAACATTAGAAATAAACGGGGACCAAGAAATTCCATCTCATTTCAATATATCGAAACCTGAATCATTTTATGTATTGGTAAGTATACCTAGTAATGATTATCTCGAAAAAGGATATCTTATTGATAGGAATACAAATTTGGATAGAAAATATCTTGATTGTAGAATTCTTCATCTTTGTTTTATAAATAATATTGAGATCTGGACCGATGCACATATTGGTATCAAGATTCAGAAAGATACTAAGACTGAAATTAAGAATTTCCAAAAAATGGAAAAAAAAGATCTTTTTTTTCCTACAATTCATCAAGAGATCAAACCATGCAATCAAAAAAGTTTCTTTTTTGATTGCATGGGAATGAATAAAGAAAGGTTCTATGATACCGCATCAAATCATGATACTATATCCAATCTAGAAACTTGGTTCTTCCCAGAATTTGTGCTACTTTTTGATGTATATAAAATGAAACCTTGGATCATCCCAATCAAATCACTCTTTTTTCATTTTTCTATAAATGAAAAAAGTAAAAGCATTAACGTAAATCCAAAGAAATCATCTAATAAAAAAAAAGATCGTGAATTAGTAAATTCAAAGCAGGAAGAGAATGAACAACAGGTCCAAGGAAATCTTGTATGGAATCTACGAAAAATAAAAAAAGAAAATCAAAAAACTGTTGAAGAAGATTACGCAAGATTAGAAATGAAAAAGGTTCTAAAAAAGAAACAATATAAGAGCAAGAATGAAATGGAACTAGATTTCTTTTTGAAAAAATATTTACTTTTTCAACTAAGATGGGCTGATCCCTTGAAGAAAGAAATAATGAAAAATATCAGGATATATTGTCTCCTACTTAGACTAAGAAATCCAAAGGAAATTGCTATATCTTCGATTCAAAGAGGTGAAATAAATATAGATGAAATGCTGATTCAAAAGGACCTAGTTCTTGCAGAATTGATAAGAAAGGGAATATTTATTATTGAACCAATTTGTCTATCTATACAAAGGAAAGGAAAATATATTATATATCAAACTATGGATATTTCATTGGTCGATAAGAAAAAGCATCAAACAAAGAAAAAATACACAAAAAAGAGATATATTGAGAAAGGGGGTTTTGAAAAATCCATTGCACGACACAGCAACATATTTTTGAGTGGAGACAAAAATCATTATGATTTACTTGTTCCTGAAAATATTCTATCTCCCAGACGTCGTAGAGAATTTCGAATTCGAATTTGTTTCAATTCCCGGAATTTTCATGTTGTGGATAGAAATACAAGATTTTGCAATGAAAACAAAATAAGAAACTGTGGACAATTTTTGAATGAGGACAAACATATTAATACAGATAGAAAAGATTTCATGAAATTCAAATTGTTTCTTTGGCCCAATTTTCGATTAGAAGATGTAGCTTGTATGAATCGCTATTGGTTTGATACCAATAACAGCAGTCGTTTCAGTATGTCAAGAATACATATGTATTCACAATTCAGAATGAATTCAATTCCAATGAAAAATGAAAAAAATCTATAGTGGATTTCCTACATATCGTGTAACATATTTGGTAGATTAATAGATGAAAGCCGAAACATATACACTGTGTAACATTCTACTACATGATGCTGATTTCATAGTGTAATTTCATAGTGTATCAATTTTCATTAGGAATAACGGAATCCTTTTAAGTAAAAAGAAATTGTTTTCTTTCGTGAATACATATATTTGATTGTATATTTGGATCAAATATACAAAACATAAAAGCATAAACCACATAAAGAAAAAACAAAGTAGTATAGGAATGAAATCCAATTTTGATGTATACTAGATGAAAATAACTGACATAAGAAATATTCTTATTTTTCCTGATCCGTAAAATTCACAGAAAAGAAAGAAAGATAGAAATCTTAATTTATGGTCAAAAATTCATTCATCTCAGTTATTACACAAGAAGAAAAAGAAGAAAATAGTGGGTCTGTTGAATTTCAAGTATTCCATTTCACCAGTAAGATACGGAGACTTACTTCACATTTAGAATTGCACAAAAGAGATTTTTTATCGCAAAGAGGTCTACGAAGAATTCTGGGAAAACGTCAACGATTATTGACTTATTTGTCAAAGAAAAAGAAAGTGCGTTATAAGAAATTAATGGATCAGTTAGATATTCGGGAACCAAAAACTCGTTAATTAAATTTGAATTTCTTATTTGAGTTTCTTATTCTTTTATTCTTATTATCCTTGTTCTTTTTTATTTTTTTCATTCTTTTCTTATTATTATTAGTTCAGTTATTATTTTTTTTTAGATTTTTCATTTTAAGAATTTCATGAAATAATGAATTAAGGAAAAAATATGACTGTACCGGCTACAAGAAAAAATTTCATAATAGTCAATATGGGTCCTCACCACCCATCAATGCATGGTGTTCTTCGGCTGATCGTTACTCTGGATGGTGAAGATGTTATTGACTGTGAACCTATATTGGGCTATTTACACAGAGGGATGGAAAAAATAGCGGAGAACCGAACAATTATACAATATTTGCCTTATGTAACACGTTGGGATTATTTAGCTACTATGTTCACAGAAGCAATAACAGTAAATGCACCAGAACGATTGGAAAGTGTTCAAGTGCCTAAAAGGGCCAGTTATATCAGAGTTATTATGCTGGAGCTGAGCCGTATAGCCTCCCATTTGTTATGGCTTGGCCCTTTTATGGCCGATATCGGTGCACAGACTCCCTTTTTCTATATTTTAAGAGAGAGGGAATTAATATATGATCTATTCGAAGCCGCCACAGGTATGCGGATGATGCATAATTATTTCCGCATCGGAGGAGTAGCTGCGGATTTACCTTATGGCTGGATAGATAAATGTTTTGATTTCTGTGATTATTTTTTAACAGAAGTTGTTGAGTATCAAAAGCTCATTACGCGAAATCCCATCTTTTTGGAACGAGTTGAAGGAGTGGGCATTATTGGTGGGGAGGAGACAATAAATTGGGGTTTATCAGGACCAATGTTACGAGCTTCTGGAATCCAATGGGATCTTCGTAAAGTTGATCGCTATGAGTGTTACAATAAATTTGATTGGGAAGTCAAATGGCAAAAAGAAGGCGATACATTAGCTCGTTATTTAGTAAGAATCGGTGAAATGCAAGAATCCATAAAAATCATTCAACAGGCTCTAGAAGGAATTCCTGGAGGACCTTATGAAAATTTAGAAAACCGGCGTTTTCATAGGACAAAGGATTCCGAATGGAATAATTTTGAATATAGATTTATTACTAAAAAACTTTCACCCAATTTTGAATTGTTAAAACAAGAACTTTATGTAAGGGTAGAGGCCCCAAAAGGAGAATTAGGAATTTATTTAATAGGAGATAGTAGTGTTTTTCCCTGGAGATGGAAAATTCGTCCACCCGGTTTCATCAATTTGCAAATTCTTCCCCAGCTAGTTAAAAGAATGAAATTGGCTGATATCATGACGATACTAGGTAGTATAGATATCATTATGGGAGAAGTTGATCGTTGAAATGATAATTGATACGACAGAAGTACAAACTATTCATTCTTTTTATAGATTAGAATCCTTAAAAGAAGTCTATGGATTCATATGGATTTTTGTCCCCATTTTAATCCTTGTCTTAGGAATCACAATGGGGGTATTAGTCATTGTGTGGTTAGAAAGAAAGATATCTGCAGCAATACAACAACGTATTGGACCTGAATATGCCGGCCCGTTAGGAATTCTTCAAGCTTTAGCGGATGGGACCAAACTACTTTTGAAGGAGGATCTTATTCCATCTAGAGGTAATATTCGTTTATTTAAGGTCGGACCCTCTATAGGGTTTATATCAATTCTACTAAGTTATTTAGTAATTCCTTTTGGATATCACCTTGTTTTAGCTGATCTCAGTATAGGTGTTTTTTTATGGATTGCCTTTTCAAGTATTGTCCCCATTGGTCTTCTTATGTCAGGATATGGATCAAATAATAAGTATTCCTTTTCAGGCGGTCTACGAGCTGCAGCTCAATCGATTAGTTATGAAATACCATTAACTCTATGTGTGTTAGCAATATCTCTACGTGTGATTCGGTGGAACATGAACTCTTTTTTATCTATTTTCTAGAAAATAGATAAAAAATGAATTGAGATTTCAATACTAGAAAATAGAAATCTAATTCATAGAATTCAATATGTAAATATGAATATCAAAGAATAGAAAAAATATCTTTTTTTCATTAATGACTACTATCCCAGATACGTCATGGTCCGGAATTTTTCGGACTACAAGATCAAATCAGATTATAGAACAGGACTTAATAAGTAACGTTCAACAAATTGGGATTCATTTATCCACAGATTTTTATCTCCCTTTTGAACTCATTTCTATAATTCTTTTAGTTTCTTTGATAGGTGCAATTACTATGGCTCGTCAATAATAGAATTCTAATATAATAAGAAATAAGAACTTCCTTTTTTAAAATGAAAGAAGAAAAATGGATTTAATCTATTTTGTTTCAATCTACTGTGAATATCTTCTTTTGTTATGTAATTCTTCTAGTCTAGTCAACTGAATCGGTTTCATTTTTGTTCATATTGAAATCAATCGAGATAGATGAGGGATTTATCAATGATGTTAGAGCATGTACTTTTTCTAAGTGTTTATTTATTTTCTATCGGTATCTATGGACTGATCACAAGCCGAAGCATGGTTAGAGCACTTATGTGTCTTGAGCTTATACTGAATTCGGTGAATATAAATCTTGTCACATTTTCCGATATATTTGATAGTCGGCAATTAAAAGGAGAAATTTTCTCAATCTTTGTTATAGCTATTGGGCTAGCTATTGTTTCGTCGATCCATCGTAACAGAAAATCAACTCGTATCAATCAATCGAATTTGCTGAATAATTAGTTAGAATTCTTCTCTTTTCACATAGAAATCAAAACATAAGACTTTTAGATAGAATATTCTAAATAGAATCTAATAGAATTAGAATAATAAGATAATAGAATATTTTTATTTTTCTTTCTTCTCTTTTTTCATATAGATTTATGATTTATAGTTAAAAACTTATTCTATAACTAACCTAATAACAAACGTATTCATCTGATATAGAATATATCATAATATCCTTAATTTAATTATATTTCATATACATATAGAAAGATAGTAAAATTCACATGAATTGAATTCGTAAACTCATATTTCATGATTATTGAAATGGAAATCAAAGTATCTTGGCCCTTTCTCATAAACAGATTAGAAAATCTATTGATTCTTCAAATTTTGATAAATCATCGATTCGTCTGGTGTCTACAATAGAAAATATATGATTTATTTCATTTTCTTATCTTATTTTACCAGATCGAAAATCTTTTGTGTTCAAAACTGGAAATTATAGACCCAATGTCACATTCAGTAAAGATTTATGATACATGTATAGGATGTACCCAATGTGTTCGAGCTTGCCCCACGGATGTATTGGAAATGATACCTTGGGACGGATGTAAAGCTAAGCAAATTGCTTCTGCGCCAAGAACCGAGGATTGTGTAGGTTGTAAAAGATGTGAATCCGCTTGTCCAACGGATTTTTTGAGTGTCCGTGTTTATTTATGGCATGAAACAACTCGCAGCATGGGTCTTTCTTATTAATATGTGACAAAAAACTCCACTTGAATCATTTGATTCCTCTTTACCGACAAAACCCCGTGCTCGGGAGAAGAATAATCTATTTTCTTTTCTCGAGTACGGACTTTTCTGGTCTAATTTTATCTTGTCTTTATCACGAGTTATTTTCCTTGGTTAACAATACTTCTTGTTTTGCCCATATTCGCGGGTTCTTCAATTGTCTTTTTCCCTCATAGGGGAAATAAGGTGTATAGGTGGTATACTCTATGTATATGTATCCTAGAGCTCCTTCTAATGACCTATGTATTTTGTTATCATTTCCAATTGGACGATCCATTAATCCAATTGAAGGAGGATTATAAATGGATCAATCTTTTTGATTTTCACTGGAGACTGGGAACCGATGGACTTTCCATAGGACCCATTTTACTGACAGGATTTATCACTACTTTAGCTACTTTAGCAGCTTGGCCAGTTACTCGAAATCCGCGATTCTTCTATTTCTTGATGTTAGCAATGTATAGTGGCCAAATAGGATCATTTTCTTCTCGAGACCTTTTACTTTTTTTCATCATGTGGGAATTAGAATTAATTCCTGTTTACTTACTTTTATCCATGTGGGGAGGAAAAAAACGCCTGTACTCGGCTACAAAGTTTATTTTGTGCACTGCCGGAGGTTCCATTTTTCTCTTAATAGGAGTTCTAGGTATGGGTTTATATGGTTCCAATGAACCAACATTAGATTTAGAAAAATTAGCTAATCAATCGTATCCTGCAGCATTGGAAATAATACTCTATTTTGGTTTTCTTATTGCTTATGCTGTCAAATCGCCGATGATACCCCTACATACATGGTTACCAGATACCCACGGGGAAGCACATTACAGTACATGTATGCTTTTAGCTGGAATATTATTAAAGATGGGAGCATATGGATTGATTCGGATCAATATGGAATTATTAGCTCACGCTCATTCTAGATTATCTCCCTGGTTGGTGATAGTAGGAATAATACAAATCATTTATGCAGCTTCAACTTCTCTCGGTCAACGCAATTTAAAAAAACGTATTGCCTATTCTTCCGTATCTCACATGGGTTTCATAATTATAGGAATTGGTTTTTATCCTGATTTCGTTCTCCCGTTATCGGTTGACAAGGTACAAGTTCTATTATCTAATTATTTTTATAGATACTAATTTTTTTTAGATTCAATACTAAATGAAATAAATTTCATTAATTGGAAAGAAAGTCTTAGAATTCTTTGACTTTCCTATTTTCACGATTCTTCGTTGTACAATGAAAAAAAAAAGGGAAGGGTGAATTATAATTGTAATGAGATACATCTAAAGTTTTTGAGAACCATTTGAATAATTCCTCTATTTAAACGGTTCTCAAAAACTCGCACAAATCTTCATTGCATTGTGTATCAGACGATTTTTTTATGTATTATTCATGTATTTTCTTTTATTCAATTAGATATTCATTGGAATGAACCATAACTATGGAACCCGATTCCTAATAGATTGATCCCAAAATAGCATATCCAAATTAGGAGAAATCCTATAGAAGCTACAAATGCCGAATTTGTCCCTTGATCTTGCAATTTTGTATTTGTTCTAGTATGTAAATAAATTGCAAATATGGTCCAAGTAATAAATGCCCAAGTTTCCTTAGGGTCCCAATTCCAATAAGAACCCCATGCTTCATTAGCCCATACTGCTCCAGAAAGAATGCCTATGGTTAAAAAGGTAAACCCTAAACTAATGACACGATAACTCCAATAATCCAAACGCTGAATTAATTGATATTTGTAAAAATTTTGAAATGAGAAGAAAGAAGTATTTTTTAATACACTTCCTTTTTGGTTCAAATATTCCATATCACCAAAGAAAAACGACTTCCTTAAACTGAAAAAATTCTTGTTTTTCAAAAAAGAATCGATTCTTTTTTGAAATGTAATCACTATAAGAGCAACTGATAATAACGATCCACATAAAAGAGCTGCATAGCTCAATAGCATCATACTGACATGCATCATTAACCACTGAGATTGTAGAGCAGGTACTAATATTGCGGGTTGATGCATTTCAGTTGAAAGACCTGACGTGGCGAAACCTTGGGTAAAAATGGCACTTGGTGCAGTTATTGCGCTTAAATCATTTTTATGATTCCCAAGATACGGAATCATATGAATAATGGATAAACTCCATGAAAGGAAGATTAATGATTCGTATAAATTACTTAAGGGAAAATGTCCCGAAGAAATCCAACGAATAACTAAAAACCCTGTCATAGAGAAAAAAGTAGCTATCATCCCTTTTTCTGACGAATTATGTAATCCTTCGATTTCGTAGACTAATAAGTTCATCAAATGAATCAGAATCACAATTGAGATGATCGAAAAGGAAATATGAGTTAATATATGTTCTAAGGTTGCAAATATCATAAAGAAGAGTCCCTTTGAAATAATTGAAATCGGGGAGGGGATTAAATAGAATCTAAAAGAGAATATTTTAAATATTCTCTTTTAGATTCTATTAGATCTATTGTGTCTATATTATTAATATGAATAATTCTTTATGCCGCCACTCGGACTCGAACCGAGATGCTCTAGCACTGCTTCCTAAGAGCAGCGTGTCTACCAATTTCACCATGGCGGCTTACCTTAAATAATAATATATAATAATATATAATATATATAATAGGAAATTCATGTTGAATTGTCGATATTCAATAGAGTTTAGGAAACAATGAAGAAAGATGCATTTCCAGATGAATGGAAATGTTAAATATAAAGAAAATATCAATAATACTTAATTAGTATCTTCGTAAGTTCAGTTTGAATAATCAACTTTTCCGTACTAGAAACTAGAAACCTAGCTCTTGTTTATTCAGAAGAGTCAGAACTCAATAGTTTCGTTCTCAGTCGGGGTATAAAATTCATAATTCTTTTCTAACGATTTTGAGATCCAACACCTTAGTATAAAGTAGAATGAAATATTCAGATTCTTCCTTGTCTATCGTAATTGTGCTTTTCTATTTTGAAAAGCACAATTCATAGGAAAGAAAAAACCATCTCACGAATTCAATATCAATCAATAGAAATTGAAATAAATAGAATAAAATAGAACATAAACAATAAAAAGAAGAAAATAACTAAAATAGAATATAATAGAAATATATAAAGACTATAAAAAATCTAAAAAAATGAGAAAAAAGAATAAAATACACAATACTGAGTACTTTGAATCAAGTAGACAGAAAGATTCTTATTTTTCATATTACCTAGCTCTAACTAATATGAGAAGTGAAATACAAATACAATTTAGTAAAATTGAATCATTTGTCTTACAATTCAAAAATGGAAATTTGGAAGTTCTTTGAAACATGTCAATTAAGATTTTTCCAAGACTTTTTTTTGTCGCACAAAAAAACTTTTTGACTGTCCGGTGGAAACAGATTTAGCTAA